TGAGAATCAGCATTGATTTTTAATTTTTAAAGGAAAATTAAAGGTTTAGGGGTTTATTGATTTGTATATTAGTTATAGTATAGGGTTACTTTGAACATAATGGTATAATTGTGTAATGGGTGGACTAAATCTTCTGCGTAGAATTGTTTCTGCGATTTTTATAGTAGTTTTTTTTTTTTTCGATGGGTATATTTTGGCTTTAAGTGTTTAGGGTTCTAGACTATTTTCTCTAAGGTTAAATAAAACTTTTAAATTAATTTTTAATTGAGTTAACAAAAAAAATTAAATTGACTCCTTATTATCGACATTTTAGGGTTCAAGGATTTAGTCTGGATTTTGGTAATTTCGTACCTTTTTTATATTCACTTGATTAAATCTCCGTAGTTAGTACACCTAAAAAGGGGGTTAATTTTCATGTTTTTTGTAAATTTTTTCCCTTTTTTGTATTCACTAATCTAAATTTTAGAAGTAAGGGGAGCAAAAAAAATGGAGGGGGGGGGCAAATTTATGCATTTTTGCGATTTTTTTTGCATTTTTGTGTATTTTTTTGTATTTTTTTGTAAATTTTTTTTTTTTCCCCCGAAAAAATGAAAATTTTGGCCTCGGTTTGACTTTTAGTAGAGAGCCGTTTTTTTTAATTTATGTAAATAAAATTTTTTCCTTCCCTTTTTTTCAAAGTAGAATATTACTTTGATTTAAGAATAAGGCATGTTTAACATATAGTCAAAAAAGGGTGTTTTTAGGGTCAAAAAAGATCAAAAACCCCCGTTAAAAAAAAGTTTAGAAAAAGATAGCGAAATATACATTCCTGTTTTTTCATTCACTATGAAGAATCTTAGAAGTCCGGGAGATTCGAGTCAAAAAAAAACACAAAAAAATGCATTTTTTTGCACAATTTTTGCACGTTTTTTGGGCAAAATTTTTTCCCTATTTTTTATTATCTTAAGGGAAACTCAATGAAAGGGCCGGATTTTTTTCCTAATTTCCAGATGAAAAAAAATTGTATATAAATGATTTTTGAATTAATCATTAATATATATATATATATAAATAAGAGTTTACTAATAATAATATAATTGTATATATATACCGCTATTCATTCTTGGGGGATACATAGTAATATAAAAATTTAGACTCTATAAATAAACAGTTATTTAATATAAATATACGGATCTGAATCATATACCGTTGTTTATAGGTGGATATAAGAAAAGAATCCTTCATAAAGGATATATAATGGTTTAATTACAATGTAAGTTATCATTTATATAATATATAAATCAATAATATATTTATATATATATATATATGTATTAATGTTTAGTAAAATAGGTATATATGCTTATAAATGCTTGTATTTAATTTATAGTTAATCGTAAATCTTTATATAATCATAAAAAATATTTTAAATTAAAATTGAAAATTTTTAAAAAAAAAAAAAAAACTTACTTAAATATCATAAAAAATATTTTAAATTAAAATTGAAAATTTTTAAAAAAAAAAAAAAAACTTACTTAGATATCAGTAGAGATATTCCTTATACAATAAATTACACATAGTTAATTAATCATTATACCATTATGTTCAAAGTAATTTTATTATTGAATTATTAGTATATGTAACCTAAAACTTCTTATACGGCGTTTTTTTTTGTTTTTTGCGATTTTTGAGTTTTTCAGGGTGGATTTATTGATGAGTATTTTGTTGGAAATTAAAGGGGATCATAAGTCAATTTTTTTGTGGTTAGCGTAAGAAAAAAAACTATAAAAGTTTTATTTTCACATAGGTAAATAGGTTTAAATGGATGTATCAGGAGTGTAAAATTTTTAATTTTTAAGAAAATTTTCTAAAATTTTTTCAAAAAAGAGGAGGAGATTTTTGGGTGATTGGAATTTTGGTGGGGAGAAGATTAAAAAGTTAATAAAATATTTAGTTTGGATTTTCCGCAGGGAGTTTTTTTTAAAAAAATTTTTAGAATTTTAGAAAAATTATCTTCAGTGTTTTCCCAGAATTTTGTAATTTCTTATTTTGAATTTCAATAATTAGAGGTCGAGATTGGAGAATTTCAGGGAACCAGGGCATTTCTTGAAAATATTTTCTAGTTTGGCGAAGATTAATGAGAAAGGATTGGAGAATTTCAGGGAACCAGGGCATTTCTTGAAAATATTTTCTAGTTTGGCGAAGATTAATGAGAAAGGATTAGGAATTTCAAGGAACCAGGGCATTTCTTGAAAATATTTCCTAGTTTGGCGAAGATTAATGAGAAAGAATTAGGAATTTCAAGGAACCAGGGCATTTCTTGGAAATATTTCCTAGTTTGGCGAAGATTAATGAGAAAGGATTGGAGAATTTCAGGGAACCAGGGCATTTCTTGAGGATATTTTCTAGTTTGGCGAAGATTAATGAGAAAGGATTAGGAATTTCAAGGAACCAGGGCATTTCTTGAAAATATTTCCTAGTTTGGTGAAGATTAATGAGAAAGAATTAGGAATTTCAAGGAACCAGGGCATTTCTTGGAAATATTTCCTAGTTTGATGAAGATTAATGAGAAAGGATTAGGAATTTCAAGGAACCAGGGCATTTCTTGAGGATATTTTCTAGTTTGGCGAAGATTAATGAGAAAGGACTTGAAGGTTAATTTTGAATTATTTAGTTTTTAGGTAGGGGGCCTGATTTTATAGATCAGCTACCGACTATTAATGGTTTGAAGAGAAATCTCGGGTATGGGACCTAGTTTTGTAAACTTAGTTTTAATAAGGAAAGTATTTGAAAATATAATGTAATAAAAAATTCTGGGTATGGGATCTAGTTTTATAGTTCTAATTTTAATTAAGAATATATGTTTGAGATTACAGTGGAATAATAAATTGCGGGTATGGGATCTAGTTTTATAGTTCTAATTTTAATTAAGAAGATATGTTTGAGATTTCAGTGGAATAATAAATTGCGGGTATGGGATCTAGCTTTTTATAAGTTTAATTTTAATTAAGAAAATATTTGATGATACAGTAGAGTGAAAAATTTTGGGTATGGGATCTAGCTTTTTATAGGTTTAATTTTAATAAAGAAAATGTTTGAGAATATAGTAGAGAAGAAAATTCTGGGTATGGATTTAGTTTTTTATAATTTTAGTTTTAATAAAGAAAATATTTGAGAATATAGTAGAGAAGAAAATTCTGGGTATGGGATTTAGCTTTTTATAATTTTAGTTTTAATTAATAAAATATAAGGGAATATAGTAGAGAAAAATTTTGGAGGTATCTAAAGAGGGTTGAAAATTTTGGTATGGAATTTAGTTTTATAGGAAAATTAGTGAGTTTATTAAATTTTATAGAAGGTTTTTGAGTTTAGGGTATAGAATAGGTTAAAAAATTTTGGAGGTTTAAGTTAAAATTTTTAAGAGGGGTTTAGTAATAACTTATATATGTTATCAAGTGGTAATCCTAAATTTAAAGTTTTGTTTTGGCTTAAAAAAGTTTGGTAAATGGTAATTTTACATGTGAGTTTTAATTTAAATGGGTAATTTATACAGTAAATAAATTTAATGATTAAGGGTACTTAGAATTAGATATTCATAATAGTATAGACAAATCTTGTGCCAGCAGTTGCGGTTAAACATGATATACTTCTAAATTTGGTTCGGGTGATAATTATCATATAATTTAAAAATTAAAGTTGGTTGTATAAGGTGAAATTTTATAATTAATTGGATTTATTATTAAATGAAAAATTATTAGATTTTAAGTGTAAACTAGGATTAGATACCCTATTATTAAGAAAGTAAAATTAAACCCCTGAGAAGTATTAGTTATTCTTGAAATTTAAAAAATTTGGCGGTGTTTTAGTCTGTTCAGAGGAACCTGTCCTGTAATTGATAATCCACGATAAATTAAACTTGTTTTTTGAGTTTGTATATCGTCGTTATTTGAATATCTTTTAAAGGGGAAATATTCAATATTTAAAATTTTAATTTAAATCAGATCAAGGTGCAGCTTATAAATAAGGAGAGATGGGTTACATTAAATGTATTTTTATGGTTTGGGAGGTGAAATTCTTACAATAAATTGGATTTGATAGTAAAGTAAATAATTTAATTTATTTGATTAAAGCTCTAGAATATGCACATATCGCCCGTCGCTCCTATTATAAAATAGGATAAGTCGTAACACAGTAGGTGTACCGGAAGGTGTACCTGGAAAGACAAGCTAAAGCTTTATAGAAAGCATTTTATTTACATTAAAAAGTTGACTGTGAAATTCAGTTTAGTTTGAAATTTAAAATTTTATTTGAGATTGGTTTTTAAAAGGGATTATTTGTTTGAGTAAGAAATTAGAAATGATTATTTTTATAATAGATTAATAGTACAGTGAGGGAATAATATGAAGTGTTTTTAAGAATACTTTATTTGTGGTACCTTTTGTATCAGGGTTTATTAAAAGAGGTTTGATTTTAAGTTTTCTCGAATTTAGAAGAGCTAAGAATATATATATATTAATGTTGAAAAATTACTTATAATATTTTCTTTGTTATTAGACGTTAGGCGATTTTAAATATATCTAGTTTTTTAAGAAATTAATTTAATTGGGCTGGTTTAATTGATTATTTTATTTAAAAATTAATTTTTAAGCTAAGTAATATTCAAGGGGATAAGCTTTTGAGTAGATTTTTATAAGATTTTATTTATTAAAAGTTTAATAGGAATAGAAGTTTTCATTTTTTGTAGTGTTTTATATCAAGATTTTTAGAGAGGTAATTTGTTTTGTTTTAGATTTTTTATTAAAATATTAAATGGAATTATGAAGTTTAAGAGATAATGATAGAATTAGTATAGTTAAATGTTTGAGGAATTTAGAATTGGAAGGTTTAGTTAAGTAATTCGGCAAATTGATTTTCTGCCTGTTTATTAAAAACATGGCCTTTTGGGAATAATTTAAGGTCTGGCCTGCCCAATGAGTTGATTAAATGGCCGCGGTACTTTGACCGTGCAAAGGTAGCATAATCATTAGTTTTTTAATTGAAAGCTGGTATGAACGGTCGGACAAGAAAATTACTGTCTCAATTAAATGGTTTTAGAATTTTATTTTTTAGTAAGAAGGCTAAAATAGATTTAGGGGACGAGAAGACCCTATAGAATTTTATAAGCTTTATGAGATTGAATTTTTAGTTTAATTATTTTGATTTTATAAGGTTTATTTTGTTGGGGTGATGGAAAAATTTGATAAACTTTTTTTTTTATTAATTCACTTATATGTGTTTTGATGATCCGTTGTGAAGCGATTATAAGATTAAATTACCTTAGGGATAACAGCGTAATTAGTTTGGAGAGTTCTTATTGATAAACTAGTTTGCGACCTCGATGTTGGATTAAAATAAACTTTTGGTGTAGGGGCTGAAAAGTTAAGTCTGTTCGACTTTTAAAATTTTACATGATCTGAGTTTAAACCGGCGTGAGCCAGGTTGGTTTCTATCTTTAGAAAGTTTTAATATTTTAGTACGAAAGGACCAAGTATTAATTTAATTAATTTGATTATGAATATTTGTATTGCTTTGGCAGAGAAGTGCACTAAATTTAGAATTTATTAATGTATATGGAGTACAGGCAATAATATATTTGTTTGATTTGTTTTTTTTATTTTATGGGATGGTATTTTTAGTTGTTTGTGTTCTTGTAGGGGTTGCGTTTTTGACTCTTTTGGAACGTAAAGTTCTTAGATATATTCAATTGCGTAAGGGGCCCAATAAGGTTGGGTTTTTAGGAATTCCCCAACCTTTTAGAGATGCAATTAAGCTTTTTACTAAGGAACAAACGTATCCATTTATATCTAATTATAGGTTGTATTATTTATCTCCTATTTTTAATTTGGTTCTTTCTCTATTAGTTTGGTTTTGTATCCCGTTTTTTAGGGGGTTTTTAAGATTTAGTTTAGGAATTTTATATTTTTTATGTTGTGCTAGGTTGAGAGTTTACACGGTGATATTGGCGGGATGGTCATCAAACTCAAATTATTCAATATTAGGGAGGATACGGGCTGTTGCTCAGACTATTTCTTATGAAGTAAGATTGGCTTTGACACTTTTATCTTTTTTAATTTTAATTATAAGCTTGAATTTAATGGATTTAAAAATTTATCAGAGAATGGTGTGATTTATTGTAATTAGTTTTCCTCTTTGTATAGTTTGATTTGTTTCAAGATTGGCAGAGACCAATCGAACTCCATTTGATTTTGCTGAGGGGGAGTCTGAATTAGTTTCTGGATTTAATGTGGAGTATAGAGGAGGGGGTTTTGCTTTAATTTTTTTGGCTGAATATTCTAGGATTTTATTTATAAGAATAATATGTTGTTTACTGTTTTTAGGATCTAATTTTTTTAGAATTTTAATTTTTATTATATTGGGGTTTATATCATTCTTGTGAGTGTGGGTGCGGGGAACTTTACCCCGCTTTCGTTATGATAAGTTGATATATTTGGCATGGAAGAGGTATTTACCTGTAACTTTAAATTATTTCTTATTTTTTCTTGGGATAAAGATTTTCTTTTTTATAGGAGTAATTCTGTAAATCAGATTTCTTGTTTCTGGGGAGAATTAGTGAATGAAATTTAGTAGTGATTTTTAAATGAAAAGTTAATGAGTCTAAGTTTGTAGACTTGTTTTCTCGGGGAATTTTAGTGAATGAAATTTAGTAGTGAAGTTAATAGAGGGTTTACTCTTTTTTATATTTTCAAAATATACACTTGAACAAGTTCATTAACTAATTTTTGAAAATTGTTTTGTCCCATAAGGAATGGATCAGTGGATTAATAATAAAGTAGGAGAAGTAAAGAATAGTGAGAATTTGACCTACAGAAATGTAAGGGTCTTCTACGGGTCGAGCTCCAATTCAGGTGAGGAGAATTACAATTGTAAGGAATGATCAAAAAAGAATTTTATTAATTGGGTAAAATTGTGTTCTTAGTATTTTCTTTTTGTTTGTGAATGGGACAATTAGGAGAATTAAAATAGATATTACTAGGGCGACTACTCCCCCAAGTTTATTGGGGATTGAACGAAGAATAGCATAGGCGAATAGGAAGTATCATTCAGGTTGGATATGAACTGGAGTTACAAGGGGATTGGCTGGAATAAAATTTTCTGGGTCTCCTAGCAGGAAGGGATTTACCAAAACAAGAGATATTAAGGCAAAGGTTATAATGATATAACCAAAAATGTCTTTGTAAGAGAAATATGGGTGGAATGGAATTTTATCAATATTTCTATTTGTTCCTAAAGGGTTGTTTGATCCAGTTTGGTGTAGAAAAAGTAGATGGATTATTACTAGGGCTGCTACAATAAATGGTAAAAGGAAGTGAAGAGCAAAGAATCGAGTTAAAGTAGCATTATCAACAGCGAATCCACCCCATAATCACTGGACTACTAATGATCCAATGTAAGGGATAGCTGATAGTAAATTGGTAATTACTGTAGCTCCTCAGAATGATATTTGTCCTCAAGGTAGGACATATCCTAAAAATGCTGTGGCTATAATACAAAATAGGATAATTACTCCTACGGTTCATGTTAATTTTAGATTGTATGATCTGTAGTATATTCCCCGACCCACATGTAGATAGAGGCAAATAAAGAAGAATGATGCTCCGTTAGCATGGGTTGCTCGGATTAGTCAACCGTAGTTTACATCTCGTGAGATATGAATTACTCTGTTGAATGCTAATTCAATTCTTGCAGTAAAATGTATAGCTAGAAATACTCCTGTAATGATTTGGATTCCTAAACATAATCCTAGGAGTGATCCGAAGTTTCATCAAGCGGAAATATTTGATGGAGAGGGAAGGTCAATAAGGGAATTATTAATGATTTGGGTAAGTGGAGATATTTTTCGGGCAGGTATTTTCATTAGTTATAATTTCGGAGTGGTCCTTGTTTAAATTTTGAAATTTTAATTACTACGATAAGAGTAATAAGAAGATAAATAATTAATAGGGTAGAGATTGAAATAGCTGGAAAGTTTAAAAATTTATTAAGGGACTCAACAGGGGAATTAATTATAATGTTTTCTGAGATCATAATTTTTGAGTTAATGAATCATTGATCAATTAATATGGATAATGGAATTCAAACCATAGATACTATAAGTAATAAAGTTGTAAGGTAGGGGGAAAATTTGAATTTTTCATTAGAAGCTACTCTTGTCATATATATAAAAAGAACAAGTATTCCACCAATTATAATGAGGAGGAGGATATATGAGTATCAAAAAGTTAAGTTTAATCAACCTGAGATTAGGGCAATTAGAGTTGATTGGATTAGGAGAATTAGTCCTAGTGAAAGGGGATGATTCACGAAAGGAATTAAGATTGCTGGTATAATAGAGGCAATAAATATTATTATCATTTGTTCAGGAAGTAGTTTATTAAAAATATTAATTTTGGAGATTAATGATGAAGAGAAGATCTTTCCTGAAGTTTTAAAAGGTGAACTTATTTTTGGTTTACAAGACCAATATTTTATTTAAATTATTAAAACTAATGTTAATTTTAGCTTGGGTTTCTGCTTTTATATATTTAATAGGTTTATTGTCCTTTTGTTTAAATCGGAAGCATCTATTATTGATGCTTTTAAGTTTGGAATTTGTGGTAGTAAGTTTATTTTTTATATTATATTTATTTTTATGTTTGTTTAGTTGGGAATTTTATTTTCTAATGGTTTTTTTAACTATAAGAGTTTGTGAGGGGGCTTTAGGACTTTCTTTATTGGTCTTATTAATACGGTCTTATGGAAATAATTATATAATTTCTTTTAATTTATTATGATAAAGTTTTTATTATCTCTATTATTTATAGTTCCATTGAGATTTATGAAGAAAAGGTTTTGGTTTAATCAATGTATTTATATAGGATTAATTTTTTTGTTTTTAGCCGAGGCTAGATTAGGGAGTTTGTATTGTAATGTAAGATATTTTATAGGAGTTGATTTACTTTCATATATTATAATTCTTTTAAGATTTTGGATTTGTTCTTTAATGGTGATGGCAAGTGAGGGAATCTTTAAGAGTAATTATTTTACAAGCTTGTATTTAGTAACTTTACTTTTATTACTAATTTCATTATTTTGTACTTTTGCTTCAATGAATTTGTTTGTATTTTATTTATTTTTTGAGTTTAGGTTGATCCCAACTTTGGTTTTAATTGTTGGTTGGGGGTATCAACCTGAACGTATTCAAGCAGGGGTTTATTTGTTGTTTTATACGTTAGTAGCTTCTTTACCAATAATGGTTGGAATTTTTTATTATTATAGTTTATTTGGATCTTTGGATTTTTTCTTTTTCTTTAATAGAGTTGAGTTTTTTATATTTTATTTGTGTATAAGTGTAGTATTTTTAGTAAAAATGCCTATGTATTTTGTACATCTTTGACTTCCAAAGGCCCATGTTGAGGCTCCTGTTTCAGGATCAATAATTTTGGCAGGGGTTATATTAAAATTAGGGGGTTATGGATTAATACGTTTAATTCAAACAATAATTCCATTGGCTGTAAAAGTTAATTTAGTTTTTGTTGTCATTGGGTTGGTAGGTGGGTTTTTTGTCTCGTTAATTTGTTTACGTCAAGGGGATGTAAAATCTTTAATTGCTTATTCATCTGTAGCTCACATGGGATTAGTTTTAGGGGGTATTATAACTTTAAATTATTGAGGTTTAAGAGGTTCTTTGGTAATAATAGTAGCTCATGGTTTATGTTCTTCAGGGTTGTTTTGTTTAGCCAATATTTCTTATGAGCGTTTAGGAAGGCGAAGATTATACTTAAATAAGGGATTAATTAATTTGATACCAAGTATATCTTTATGATGATTTTTACTGAGATCTTCAAATATAGCTGCTCCTCCCTCTTTGAATTTACTAGGAGAAATTATGCTTATAAATAGGTTGGTTTCTTGAAGATTTTTTTGTATAATTTTCTTATCTTTGATTTCTTTTTTTAGAGCTGCTTATAGATTATTTTTGTATGCTTATAGGCAACATGGAAAATTATTTGGAAGTTTATATTCATTTAGAATAGGTGGTGCACGGGAGTATCTTCTTATATTTTTGCACTGATTTCCTTTAAATATTATAATTTTAAAGGGGGAGTTTTTAGTTTTATGAAATTATTTGAGTAGTTTAGAAAAAATATTGATCTGTGGAGTCAAAGATGTAGTAATATCTCAAATAATATCAGTATGTATAATTTATTTTATAAGTTTTTTAGTTTTTAGAATGGTGAGGTTTTTTATAAGGCTGGATTTTATAAGTCTGGATTATAGAGTAGTTTTGGAGATTGAAATGGTCAGGATTAATTCTAATAGAATTGTAATATCTATTTTATTAGATTGGATATCTCTTTTATTTGCTAGATTTGTTTTATTTATTTCTTCTATAGTAATTTTTTATAGGTACGAGTATATGGGAGATGACTTAATAATAAATCGGTTTATTATATTAGTAGTAATGTTTGTAGTTTCAATACTATTATTGATTTTTAGTCCAAATTTAATTAGAATTCTTTTAGGTTGAGATGGTCTCGGCCTGGTATCATATTGTTTAGTAATTTATTACCAAAATGTGAAATCTTTTAATGCGGGAATATTAACAGCTTTGACAAATCGACTTGGGGATGTAGCATTTTTAATGGGTATTGCTTGAATATTAAATTTTGGTAGATGGAATTATCTGTTTTTTTTAGATTTTATATTTGGAAGGTTGGAGATGGAGGTCATTGTATTTTTAATAGTATTAGCTGGAATAACAAAGAGGGCCCAGATTCCTTTTTCTTCCTGATTACCAGCAGCGATAGCTGCCCCTACTCCTGTTTCGTCCTTAGTTCATTCTTCTACTCTCGTTACAGCTGGGGTTTATTTGTTGATTCGTTTTAATTTTTGCATAGGAGATAATGTGAAGATTATTTTACTTTTTGTTGCCAGACTAACTATGTTTATAGCAGGGCTAGGGGCCAGGTATGAATATGACTTAAAAAAGATTATTGCTTTATCAACATTAAGTCAACTTGGTTTGATAATGAGAATTTTAGCAATAGGGGGATATGTTTTGGCTTTTTATCATCTTTTAACTCATGCTTTGTTTAAGGCCTTATTATTTATATGTGCAGGGGCTATAATTCATGGTCTAAGAAATTGTCAAGATATTCGGTTTATAGGGGGGATAATTAATCAGATACCTTTGACTTGTGTGTTTTTTGTAATTTGTAATATATCTTTGTGTGGGTTGCCCTTTTTATCAGGGTTTTATTCAAAGGATTTGATTTTAGAATTTGTTTCTATGGAGAATTTAGGTTTGTATGTGTATTTAATTTATTATGTGTCTACTGGTTTGACGGTAGCTTACACTTTTCGTTTAATTTATTATGTATTGAGGGGGGATTTTAATTTTTTTTCTTGCCATAATATTAGGGATTTAGGTTTAGTGATGTTGAAGGGAATATTGGGAATTATCTTTTTTGTAATTTTTATGGGGAGGGGTTTAAGATGAATAATTTTATCAACTCCTTATTTTATTTGTCTATCTAGTTTGATAAAACTTATAACTGTAATTGTAACTGTTGTAGGGGGTTGGGTAGGATACGAATTAGCTCAGCTGATTTTAGGGTACAAATCAAAATCTTTAAAGTTTTTTTGAAGTTCAGTATTTTTTGGATCTATATGGAATATACCTTATATTTCGACCTTTGGGGTTAATTTTTATCCCTTACAAGGGGGAATGAAGATTTATGAGGTAGTTGATCAGGGTTGATCAGAATACTTAGGCAGACAAAATTTTTATTTTTCTTTGTCTGCTTGATCAAAGTTTTTTCAGGTTTTACATAGAAATAATTTAAAGATTTTTTTATCTTTGGCGGTTATGTGGATTATACTTTTAATTTTAATAATTTATTACTTAAGTAGCTTAATACAAGAGCAGGATATTGAAGATATCCCGGTGATTTAAAATCTTTAAGTATTTATAAGATTAAATCTAATTTTACAATGAAAGTGTAATGTTTTTTTTAAACTATATAAATAGAAGTATTAATGGATTTACACCACTAGGAAATTGAATTAGAAGTTCAATTTTTTTTATTCTACTTCTTTAATTGGAAAAAATTCATTTTTATCATTAACAGTGATATACCTCTATTTTGGTTTCAATTAAAAATAAGGATGTTTCCATCAAGGTTTTAGGTCGAAACTAAATACAAAATTTGTTTCTTATTTAAGATAAATTGATGATCAATACTTTTTAAGTGCAAATTAAATGTTATGGTTAACTATTATCCTAGGTTGATCATTCAAGAGCTCCCTGGTTTCATTCGTGGTATAATCCAATTAGGAGAATAAATATAAAGAATGCTGAGATTCCCCAAAATCAAATGATTTTAGAAATTTTTAGAATTGAAATTAGGGGTACAAGGAGGGTAATTTCTACATCAAAAATAAGGAAGATTATTGCAATTAGGAAGAATTGAAGACTAAACGGAAGTCGGGGGGATCTTTTAGGATCAAAACCACATTCGAAAGGAGATCTTTTTTCTCGGTCAATAAAGGATTTTTTTGATAGGATGGAGGAAATCATTATTATAAGGGATGCAATAATGATAATTACTATAGCTCCCAATATTATGATAAATATAATTTGTACTATTACTAGATTATTTGATTGGAAGTCAAAAATATTATATTATATTATACAAATATCTACCTCATCAGTAAATAGAAATATACAGGAATAGTCATACAACGTCCACGAAATGTCAGTATCAAGCTGCGGCCTCAAACCCAAAATGATGGATAGAGGAGAAGTGATTATTTAGGTGTCGATAAAGTCCAACAGCTAGGAAGGTTGTTCCGATAATAACATGAATACCATGAAATCCGGTTGCTATAAAGAATGAGGATCCATATACTGCATCTGCAATTGTGAAGGGGGCTTCCTTATATTCATAAGCTTGGAGAAGGGTGAAGTATACACCTAAGATAACTGTAATAGAGAGACCTTGAGTTACTTGATTAAAATTATTTTCAATTAATCTGTGGTGAGCTCAAGTTACTGTAAGTCCTGAGGAAAGTAAAATTAAAGTATTAAGAAGGGGGATTTGAAGGGGATTAAATGGATTAATTCCTTTGGGTGGTCAGTTTATACCAAGTTCAATTGAGGGAGCAAGTCTTCTATGAAAGAATCCCCAGAAGAATGAGATGAAGAAAAATACTTCCGATGTGATAAATAGAATTATTCCCCACCGTAATCCCATAGTAACTACGTATGTGTGTAATCCTTGAAATGTTCCTTCTCGGGAGATATCTCGTCATCATTGGAACATAATTAAACTTGTAATTAAGAATCCTAGGAGGAGAAGGTTATTATTATAAAGGTGAAATCATTTGATAATTCCAGTTATTGTGATTATAGCTGCAAAAGCTCCTAAGATTGGTCAAGGTCTTGCATCTACAAGATGAAATGGATGATTTTTGTGGGACATTAGGTAACTTCTCTAGAATATAAAGATCTTAAAACAGCAAATACGTAAGATTGAATAATTGCAACGGCAGATTCAAGAATAAGGAGAAGAATTTGAGTAAATAGGAGGATAGATATAAGAGATAGGGGAATTGAAGATCCTGTATTTCCTAGAAGAGTTATTAGAAGATGACCAGCAATTATATTTGCTGCTAATCGAACAGCTAAAGTTCCTGGTCGAATAATATTTCTAATTGTTTCAATACATACTATGAAAGGTATAAGAAGGGGAGGTGTTCCTTGAGGAACAAGATGGGCAAGTATGTGAATTGTGTTGTTAATTCAACCGTAAATCATAAATCTTAGTCACAAAGGAAGAGCTAAGGTGAGGGTTATAGCAAGGTGCCTAGTTCTTGTAAAAATATAAGGAAATAATCCTAAGAAATTATTATATAGAATAAGAGAGAATAAGGAAATAAAAATGAATGTTCTTCCTGAGGCTCCTGGCCCGAGGAGGGTTTTAAATTCTTTGTGTAAAGTAGTAAGGATTTTTTTTCAAAGAGATAAGGATCGCGTAGGAATTAATCAAAATGTACATGGAACAAAAATTATAAAAAGAAGAGTTCTTAGTCAGTTTAAAGGAAAATATAATGAAGTTGAAGGGTCAAAAGACGAAAATAGGTTAGTTATCATTTTCAGGCTTTAGTAGAGAAGGATTTGTTTAAGATTAAATTTTTAGAAGTTTGAGAATAAACAGAGTAATTAATAATTCTAATAAAAATTAGGATGATTGAAAATAAGACTATTAAAGTTAGTCAGTTTAATGGGGCTATTTGAGGAATAAAAAGCTACCTTAGGGTAATTATAATTTGACAAATTAGCGTTATGATTTAACTAAGCCTTTCATTAGAAGTAGGCGTTAATTTACTATAGGGTGGTTTAAGAGACCATTACTGACTTTCAGCTATCTAATGAGGCTTCCCTTATTTTTGAAACTCATTTAATGAAGAAGGGGGGTGAAATTCTTTCGATAACGATAGGCATAAATCTGTGATTTGCACCACAAATTTCGGAGCATTGACCAAAGAATAATCCCGTCCGGTTCAGAAGAAAGCTAATTTGATTTAATCGGCCTGGTGTTGCATCAATTTTAACTCTTAGAGCAGGGATTGTTCAGGAATGAAGAACGTCTGCTGCTGTAATTATAAGTCGAATTTGTGAATTATAGGGAAGGACAGCACGGTTATCAACGTCTAAAAGGCGAAAATTTGATTTTTTTAATTCTGAGGTGGGAATTATGTATGAATCAAATTCAATGTTTTTAAAGTCTGTATATTCATATGATCAGTATCATTGATGGCCAATAGATTTTATTGAAACAAGGGGATTATTAATTTCATCAAGAAGGTAGAGTAGACGTAGGGAGGGAAGGGCAATAAAAATAAGAGTGATAGCTGGGAGAATTGTTCAAATTACTTCAATAGTTTGTCCTTCAAGTAAATATCGGTAGTTGTACTTATTAAAAAAGAGGCTTGATATTAAGTAACCTACCAGTACAGTAATTATCAAAAGAATTATTAATGTATGATCATGAAAAAATGATAATTGTTCTATTAAAGGGGAGGCTCTATCTTGAAGAAGAAATATTTTTCAAGTTGCAATTTCTAAAAAAAGTTGCACTTTATTTATGGGGTTTAAGTCCACCGCACTATTCTGCCATATTAGAAATTTGATAATATAGGAAGTTCAGAATATCTATGTTCTGAGGGAGGTATTTGCTGAAGTCATTCAATAGAGGAAGTTATTCTTAAGGGGGAAAGACTTTTCCGTATAGCTGTAAGAGCTTCCCAGAGAATAAATAAGAATAAAATAATTCTCACTAAAGAGATTAAAGATCCAATAGAGGAAATAATATTTCATGTTGAATAAGCATCAGGATAATCAGAGTATCGTCGAGGTATCCCTCTTAATCCAAGAAAATGTTGGGGGAAAAAGGTTATATTTACTCCTAGAAATATTACTAAAAATTGAATTTTTAGGAGCTTATTATTTAAGGTTAATCCTGTAAATAGTGGGAATCAATGAACAAATCCTGCTATAATAGCAAATACGGCCCCCATGGAGAGAACATAATGGAAATGGGCTACTACATAGTATGTATCATGGAGAACAATATCAATTGATGAATTAGCAAGGACTACACCAGTTAATCCACCAACAGTAAATAAGAAAACAAACCCTAGAGCTCATAGTATTGAAGGGGAATAATTAATTTGGGTACCATGGAGGGTAGCTAGTCATCTAAAAATTTTAATTCCAGTTGGAACAGCAATAATTATAGTTGCTGATGTGAAATATGCTCGAGTATCAACATCTATACCTACAGTAAATATATGATGAGCTCATACAATGAATCCTAAAAGGCCAATAGCTATTATAGCATAAATTATTCCAAGAGTTCCAAAGGTTTCCTTTTTTCTCCTCTCTTGCCTAATAATATGGGAAATTATTCCAAATCCAGGAAGAATTAAAATGTAGACTTCAGGATGACCAAAGAATCAGAATAAGTGTTGATATAGGATTGGATCACCCCCTCCAGCAGGGTCAAAAAAGGTTGTATTAATATTTCGGTCTGTCAAGAGTATTGTGATGGCTCCTGCTAGAACAGGAAGGGAAAGGAGAAGGAGAAGGGCTGTTAAAACAACAGCTCAAACAAAAAGGGGTATACGATCAAAAGTGATTCCCGTAGCTCGTATATTAATAACGGTAGTGATAAAATTAACGGCTCCTAGAATGGAGGAGATTCCTGCAAGATGAAGTCTGAAGATAGCAAGGTCAACTGAAGCTCCTCTATGGGCAATATTAGAGGATAGGGGTGGATACACTGTTCAACCCGTTCCTGCTCCACTTTCTACTATTCTTCTTATCAACAGGAATGTAAGGGATGGGGGTAGAAGTCAAAATCTTATATTGTTTATTCGAGGAAAAGCTATATCAGGAGCACCTAGTATTAATGGGATTAATCAGTTTCCAAATCCCCCAATTATGATGGGTATTACTATGAAAAAAATTATAATGAATGCATGGGCAGTTACAATTACATTATAAATTTGATCATCTCCAATAAGGGACCCAGGGTTTCCAAGTTCTGCGCGGATTAAAATTCTCAAGGAAGTTCCTACCATTCCGGACCACCTTCCTAGAAGAAAATATAGTGTTCCAATGTCTTTGTGATTTGTCGAGAATAGCCATTTATTCGATAAAATGGCTGAAAATAGGCGGTAAGCTGTAAACTTACTCATGAATTTAATTCTTTTATCGGCTTTATAGTCAAAAATGATGCCAAATTGCAAGTTTGGAGGTGGATTATTCCTAAGGCTTAAAACTTTATCTTATTCATGACTTTGAAGGTCATAGGTTTATTTTAACCTAAATCCTTGATTACAAAAGGTTAAAAATCAAGGTTGATAAAACTAATCTTGCTAGCGTTACAAGATTGGTTGCTATGATAAAGAATTTATGGGAGGAAATTGAATCGATTTGGATAAGAGAATTTATAGAAAGAGTCAGGGTTCTGAAAGTTATTCGCATATAAAAGTACAGCGTAGCTAGTGTAGCTACAATTATAATTACGGCTAAGGATATAAAATTTCCGTTAATTATGGTTTGGATGGTTAATCATTTAGGGAAAAATCCAAGGAAGGGGGGCAGTCCTCCTAAGGATAAGAAGTTTAAAATGAAGAAAATTTTTAGTATTGGTTGGAAATTCATTGATAGTATAAGTTGTTTTATGAAGAAAAGATTTAGTTTTTTAAATATAATGATGATGTTTAAGGTAATAATAGAGTAAATTGTGAAATAAATAATTCAAATAATTTCAAAAAAAAGGGTTGCTGCAATTATTCAACCAATATGATTGATTGAGGAGTAAGCTATGATTTTTCGGAGCCTTAAATGATTTTGTCCTATAATTCCTCTAACGAATATACATGAGATAATTGCTACAATTAGTAAAATTAAAGGTTTTCTAGAGTAAGATAGAAGAACTATGGGGGCAATTTTTTGCCAAGTGAGGAGAATTATCCTATTTAATCAATTTAATCCTTCTATTACTTCTGGAAACCAAAAATGGAGGGGGGCAGCCCCCATTTTCAGAAGAAGTGAAGTGTCAAATATTAATTCGGATTGAAAACTTATTTCTGTAAAGATTAATGTCTGGGATACGAGAATGATGATTGATACCAGGAGAATTGTTGATGCTAGGGCCTGTGAGATAAAGTATTTAAGGGCTGATTCAGAAGAATACATATTTTTTGAAGTTGTAATTAATGGGATAAAGGAAAGAAGATTAATTTCCAAACCCATCCATATACCAACTCAAGAATATGAAGATGCTGCGACTATAGTCCCCAGGGCAAGAGACGAGCCAAACAGTATTTTGTTTAAGAATCATATTAAATAAGAAAGGGGAAACCTTTATAGATGGGGTATGAACCCATTAGCTTTTTTAGCTTACTTATTTACATTTTAGTATAAGAGGTACGGAAGTTTTTGATATTTCCAGAAGCAGTTTAATTCTGCTAAGTGTAATAAAGGTAAAATCTACATCATTTGCTCTATCAAAACAATCCTTTTATCAGGCACTTTATT